GTAATTGTAGCTTAAATACTAAAGCACAGTACTGAAAATACTGAGAATGAGACAAACTTTTGCCTCCAAATACAAGTTTTGGTCCTGGACTCACTGTTACTTTTGATCAGAATTACACATGCAAGCATCAACGCCACGGTGACTCACACACTCCTCAACAGAGAGAAACACATGGCATCAGACCCACGAGTCAAAGACGCCAAGCCACGCCACACCCACACGGGCATGCAGCAGTGATTAACATTAGGCAATAGGCGCCAGCCTGACCCAGTCATGATCTCACCACCCAGGGCCGGCAAATCTCGTGCCAGCCGCCGCGGTTAAACGGGGAGGCCCAAAGTAACAAAAACCGGCAAAAAGAGTGACAAAACACCCAAGCCCAAACAAACCTAAGGCAGAGGACAAGTTACTACGTGAAACAATAAACCACAGCCAACCCCACACAGCCTTACCACCACGGGCCTGTTGACTCACGAAAGCCAAGACACAAACTAGGATTAGATACCCTACTATGCTTGGCCGTAAACAAAGACAAACCATTCGCCAGGAGACTACGAGCAAAAGCTTAAAATCCAAAGGACCTGACGGTGTCCCATACCAACCTAGAGGAGCCCGTCTCATAATCGATAACCCGCGATAAACCTCACCACCCCTGGCCCACCAAGGCAGTCTATATACCGCCGTCGCCAGCCTATCTTACAAAAGCAATGGCCAAATAGTACAGCATACTAACACGACAGGTCAAGGCGTAACTCATGGGGTGGGGAAGATTGGCTACAATGCCTACCACGATAGGCCCCCATTAACGGAATACACCATGAAATTGGAGTATAAAGATGAATTTAGCAGTAAGGAAAGAAAAGAAGGCTTTCCTGAAGACTGTCCTGGGACGAGTACACACCGCCCGTCACCTTCCTCGCAAACATAAAACATAGAACATATACACACAACCTCTTACCCTAGAGGAAGGAAGTCGTAACAAGGTAAGTGTACCGGAAGGTGCACTTGGAACAAAAAGTAGCTTACCACCAAAAGCGTTCAACTTACAATTGAAAGACGTTTACACATCAACAACCTTTTTGAGCCGGAACACAAGCCCAACAACAACACACCAAACCACCACCACCCCAAAACCAAAACATTTGACAAAGCCAGTAGATGCGATCGAACCCAAAACCACTTGAAGCAATAGAGAAAGTACTGTAAAGGAAAATTGAAAGAATATGAAAACCACAAAGCACAAAACAGCAGAGACTAACACTCGTACCTCTTGCATCATGGTCTAGCAAGTAAACACAGACACGGAGACCCCCAGCCTGCCATCCCGAAAACAAGCGAGCTATTTCCAAGCAGTTGTAAGAACGAACTCGTTTCTGTAGCAAAAGAATGAGAAGACTTGAAAATAGAGGTGAAAAGCCAAACGAGCTTGTTGATAGCTGGTTGCCTGATTAATGAGTTTAAGCTCAGCCCTAAGGCCACTAAGCCCATACCAAAATAATGCCACAAGCAGCCCTAGGACATAGTCAATGAGGGAACAGCCACATTGACCCAGGATACAGCCTAAAACAGAGAGAAAGCCACCCACCACCCCCAGACAACGTGGGCCTCAAAGCAGCCATCAATAAACAGCTCGTCACAGAAACAACCGCAAAAATCCAGCCACAATCAACGACCTCCTGAACCAAAACAGGCCATTCTATAATACAATAGAAGAGATACTGCTAGAACTAGTAATATGAGAGACTCTCCAACGAACACAAACGGATACACGCCTACACAGACCAAAAAAGGAAATATGAAACACTATTCACAAGCACATAAAACAAACTGTAACCCCGACCCAGGAGTGTTCAAGAAGACTAAAAACCGGAGAAGGAACTCGGCAAATATCTTTCCAGCTGTTTACCAAAAACATAGCCACTAGCCAACAAAAGTATTAGAGGTAACACCTGCCCAGTGAGTGAACCACTTTAACGGCCGCGAGAACCAACCGCGCGAAGGTAGCATAATCACTTGTCCCCTAAATAGGGACTAGAATGAAAGGTTGCATGAGAAAGAAACTGTCTCCTCCGGCAGGTCGATGAAACTGATCTATCAGTACGAAAGCTGATATACAAAAACAGGACAAAAAGACCCTGTGAAACTTTTAAACCTAATCAAAACCATCATTGACCAAGGTTTTTAGTTGGGGCAACTAAGGAGAAACAAAACCTCCATAACACTGCCAAGTCCAACAAGACAAAGCACAACACAAAATCTGACCCAGTATAACTGATCAAAGAACCAAGCTACTCCAGGGATAACAGCGCCACACTCTTTTAGAGTCCATATCAACAAGAGTACCCACGACCTCGATGTTGGATCAGGGAAACCTGGCGGTGAAAAAGCTGCCAAGGGCTCGTTTGTTCAACGATTAAAACCCTACGTGATCTGAGTTCAGACCGGAGCAATCCAGGTCGGTCTATATCCGTTATACCTTCTCCAGCCAGTACGAAAGGACCGTTTGGGGAAAGGCCAACCAAACACAGACGCCTTAAGCCTAACTACTGAATCCAACTAAAATAGAACACCACACCAACCAACCTCAAGAAAAGAGGAGCCAATGTGACTTCCTTCTACGTTAGCGTGGCAGAACCAGGAAAATGCAAGAGGCCTAAAATCTCTAAACTAGACGTTCAAATCGTCTCGCCAACAATAAAACACACAGCCCTACTAATCACAAACCTGCTACTAACATTCATCCCAATTCTGCTAGCAGTAGCCTTCTTAACCCTAGTAGAACGAAAAATTCTAGGCTACACCCAACTACGAAAAGGGCCAAACATCGTAGGACCATTTGGCCTACTACAACCCATAGCCGACGGAATCAAACTATTCACAAAAGAACCAATCCGTCCAACACAATCATCCAAAATTCTATTTACAATCACACCAACCATAGCACTAACCCTAGCCCTAATTGCATGAGTCCCACTTCCAATGCCAAACCCAATCGCTGACATAAACATAGGCCTACTATTTCTAATAGCCACCTCAAGCATAACCGTGTACACAATCCTATGATCAGGATGAGCATCAAACTCAAAATACGCCCTAATAGGAGCCCTACGCGCAGTAGCACAGACAATCTCATACGAAGTAACCCTAGGACTAATCCTTATATGCCTAGCCGTCCAAACAGGAGGATACGACCTACAATTATTCTTGACCACCCAAGAAAACACCTGACTTTTAACAACCTCTTGACCACTAATAATAATATGATACACATCAACACTAGCAGAAACCAACCGAGCCCCATTTGACCTAGCAGAAGGAGAATCAGAACTGGTATCTGGGTACAACGTAGAATACGCAGGAGGAATATTTGCTATACTATTCATCTCAGAATACGCAAACATCATCATAATAAACACCCTAACATGCATCATATTTATTTGCCCAACAAAAACCCAACAACCAGCCATCTTTACAATAAACCTAATAGCAAAAACAACACTACTAACCTTAGGGTTCCTATGAATCCGAGCCTCATACCCGCGATTCCGATACGATCAACTAATACACCTACTGTGAAAACAATACTTACCCTTAACCCTAGCTATGTGCCTAATATATATCAACCTACCACCAGCCATAGCTGCCCTACCTCCGGACAACCATTAGCAGGGAAGGAATCGAACCAACTCCGAAAAACCCAAAGTATTCCATACTCCAATATACTACCTGCTACTGCCACACAGGAAACGTGCCTGATACTAAGGGTTGCCTTGATGCGGCAAACATAGAGACTTTAAACCTCTCGTCTCCCATTAGGGTCTGCTACGCTAAGCAATTGGGTTCATGCCCCAAAAACGGTGTAAACCACCCCCTAACAATTGCCTCTGTACTCAACCCTAGCCTTCTACACAGGACTCGTAACAAGCACTACAATCGTAATATCAAGCCACCACTGGCTAGCAATCTGAGCAGGCCTCGAACTAAACACACTGTCCATTATCCCAATAATTTCAAGCCCAAAACACCCACGAGCAACAGAGGCCGCAACAAAATACTTCCTAACACAATCAATCGCCTCTGCCCTACTCCTATTCTCCGGCACCATAAATGCATGACAAACAGGACAATGAGACTCAACCCAACTAAACAACAAATACGCCTGTACAACCATAACAATCGCCCTCTCCATAAAACTAGGAGCAGCACCATTCCACTTCTGATTACCAGAAGTACTACAAGGCTCAACCATAAAAACCTCTTTACTAATTCTAACCTGACAAAAAATCGCCCCAATTACACTACTATATACAACCGCCCCACACCTCCCCCCACAAATAATACTAGCAATTGGCGCCCTATCAGTACTAGTAGGAGGACTTGGAGGGCTAAACCAGACCCAACTACGAAAAATCCTGGCCTACTCATCAATCTCAAACCTCGGATGGACCATATCAGCCATTACCCTGGCACCAAACATCGCCATCCTAAACATCATCATCTATATCCTTCTATCAACACCAACCCTGCTGCTGCTAACCAGTACCTCAACAAAAACCCTAAAAGACACTACGATCATATGAACAACAAAACCAACAGCCTCCGCACTACTAGCCCTACTGCTATTATCAACAGGGGGGCTACCCCCATTCACAGGGTTTCTACCAAAACTACTAATCATAAATGAACTATCAACCCAAAACCTAACCCCCCTAGGAACACTCATGGCCATAGCATCACTAATCAACCTAATATACTACCTACGAATCGTCTACCTCACATCAATAACAACCCCACCAACCACAGTCACAGCAACTATAAAATGACGTCTCAAACAGTACCAACCATCCACCCTAATTGCCACATTCACCACAATCGCCCTACTAGCAGCCCCAGTAGCCCCAACAATCACATTCTATAAAGCTTAGGATCAAACTAAACCGAGGGCCTTCAAAGCCCTAGAAAAGAGCACCAAATCTCTTAGCTTTTGATAAAATCTGTAGAACTTTAACCACATCTTCTGAATGCAACCCAGATGCTTTAATTAAGCTAAGATTTCACAGGGCTAGTGGGCTTCGATCCCACAAAACATCAGTTAACAACAAATTGCCCAAACCAACAGGCCTCAGCCCACAAACCCACAAACATATTAAGGTTTACTACCGAATTTGCACTTCAGCATACCGTGGGTCTGGAAAGAAGAGGACTCTAACCCCCCTAAGCAGAATTACAATCCGCCGCCTATACTCTCGGCCATCTTACCATGATAACACATCGATGACTACTATCAACAAACCACAAAGACATTGGTACCCTGTATTTCCTATTTGGGGTAGCAGCCGGACTCACCGGAGCAATCACAAGCCTACTAGTGCGCATACAACTAATACAACCAGGAGCCACACTAATAAGCGGAACAACATTCAATGTCCTAATCACATTCCACGCTCTAGTAATAATTTTCTTCATAGTCATACCCATTATAATCGGAGGATTTGGAAACTGATTGGTTCCACTAATACTAGGAGCCCCGGATATAGCATTCCCACGGATAAACAACATAAGCTTCTGACTACTACCACCATCTTTCTTACTACTACTATCCTCATCATACATAGGAAGCGGTGTAGGAACGGGATGAACAATCTACCCACCCCTGGCAAACAACCTAGCCCACGCAGGCCCATCAATAGACCTAGCCATTTTTTCACTTCATCTGGCAGGAATCTCATCAATCCTAGGGGCAATCAACTTCATCACAACATGCATCAATATAAAACCACCACACATAACACCATACAACCTCCCACTATTCGTATGATCCGTACTATTCACTGCAATCCTACTACTACTCTCTCTACCCGTATTAGCCGCGGCCATCACAATACTACTAACAGACCGCAACCTAAACACGGCATTTTTCGATCCTCTGGGAGGAGGGGACCCCGTACTGTTCCAACACCTATTTTGATTCTTCGGACACCCAGAAGTATATATCCTCATTCTACCAGGATTTGGAATCATCTCACACATCGTAACACACTACGGACGAAAAAACGAACCTTTCGGATACCTCAGCATAGTATGAGCCATACTTGCAATCACCGTACTAGGGTTCTTAGTCTGAGCCCACCACATATTTACAGTAGGACTAGACATCGACACACGAGCATACTTCTCAGCCGCCACAATAACTATCGCCGTACCAACCGGCATCAAAGTATTCAGCTGATCAGCCACCATCTTCGGAGGACAAACCAAATGAGAAGTACCAATATTCTGGGCCCTTGGATTCATCTACCTATTCACTCTAGGGGGACTAACAGGAATCATACTATCTAACTCTGCCATCGATACATTACTTCACGACACCTACTACGTAGTAGCCCATTTCCACTACGTACTATCAATAGGAGCAGTATTCGCCATCATAGGTGGCCTAACCTACTGATTCCCAATACTCACAGGATACACCCTAAACCAACCAATAGCAAAAGCCCAATTCTTCCTTATATTCATCGGAGTAAACACTACATTCATACCCCAACACATACTAGGTCTAGCAGGTATGCCACGACGATACTCGGACTACCCAGACGCATACACCACATGAAACACCATCTCATCAATTGGATCGGCCATTTCAATCGCCGGAACACTACTACTAATTGCAGTACTATGAGAAGCATTCAAAATAAAACGAAAAGCTAAACCAACCCAACCCCACATAAAAACCACAGAATGAGCCCAAGGATACCCCCCTTCCCACCACACCTTCGAAACCCCCACTGCACTTATCCCACAAGAAAGGGAGGAATCGAACCCCCACCAAATTGGTTTCAAGCCAACTGCAAATCCAAATTGCCTCTTTCTTAGAGGGGCCCTAGTAAAACCATTACGTAACACTGTCAGTGTTAAATTACAAGTACACCAAACCCTGTGATCCCCACAAAATGGCAGACCCTACACAGATCTCCATAAACAACGCAGTGTCCCCGGCCATAGAAGAGCTACTATTCTTCCACGACTACGCCATGCTACTTCTAATAATAATCGGAACATCAGTCATAATCACCCTAGCCATAATCACTACCACAAAACTCTACTGCATTATAACAACGGAAGCAGACCATCTGGAATTTATATGAACACTACTACCATTAATAATCCTAACATTCGTAGCAACCCCATCACTACGAACCCTCTACCTGCTAGAAGACTTCGAACACCCACACCTGACCATCAAAACAATCGGACATCAATGATACTGAAGCTACGAATACTCAGACCACAACGACATCACCTTCGACTCATACATAACTCAAGACAAAAACCTAAAGCCCGGATCACCCCGACTGCTAGAAGTTGACAACCGAATAGCAATCCCGATACAGTCTACCATCCGACTACTAGTAACAGCAGAAGACGTCCTCCACTCATGAACAATCCCAACCCTGGGAATTAAAACCGATGCAGTCCCTGGACGCTTAAACCAACTGATCTTTACCACAATACGACCAGGAACATTCTACGGACAATGCTCCGAAATCTGCGGAGCAAACCACAGTTTCATACCAATCGCCATAGAATCAATCCCAACAAAACACTTTGAAAACTGAATCAACTCACAATAACCAATCCACCTGGAAGCTTGCACAAGCACTAGCCCTTTAAGCTAGAGAAGGACAATCACATCTCCCCAAGTGAACAATGCCACAACTTAAACCAGAGATATGGATCAACTACCTGGTAAACACCTGATGAACAATGCTAATTACAGCACTTAACATAACACATATCACACCACCACCACGCATACCATCACCACCAAAACCAAAAACCACAGAAACACCAACCTGAACCTGACCATGATAAAAGTAAACCTATTTGACCAATTCATAACCCCAAAAACACTAGGAGCAGATCTTTTACTACTAACCATACTTCTAGCAATCATAATGCTGTTCAAACCGACCGACCGTCTGTTCGACGCACCAGTACCAACAATTGTAACAATCCTCGCCACCTTAATTTCAAAACATATACTAGAACCAATCAACCCAAAAGCACAAAAATGAGCCCAATTTCTAGCAGGACAATTCCTATTAATTGCAACCCTAAACCTAATTGGAATGCTTCCCTACACATTCGCACCAACCACCCACCTATCAGTAAACATAGCACTAGCCATGCCTGCTTGACTAACCACAGTAGTAATTGGAGCATCATACAAGCCCACAAGCACCCTAGCACACCTACTTCCAGAAAACACCCCTATCCTGCTGATCCCAATCATTATCCTGATCGAAACCATTAGCCAACTAATACGACCACTAGCCCTAGCAATTCGATTAACTGCCAACCTAATTGCCGGACATGTCCTGATACAGTTAATCTCCACCACCATAATAATCTTAACCGTACTAACCCCAATAACCCTCGCCCCACTAGTGTTCCTCCTACTCCTACTACTAACCACACTAGAACTCGCAGTCGCCATCATCCAGGCCTACGTATTCACCTTACTGCTGGCCCTATACCTACACGAAAATACCTAATGACCCACCAAATACACCCATTCCACATAGTAAACCCAAGCCCATGACCAATCCTCGGAGCACTCACAGCACTGATCCTAGCACTGGGATTGACACTATGAATACACACAAAAACCACCCTACTGCTCAACCTAGGTCTAATAACAACAGCCCTAACCACATACCAATGATGACGCGACATTGTGCGAGAAGCAACACTCCAAGGACACCACACCACAAAAGTACAAAATGGACTACGAATTGGCATAATCCTATTCATCATCTCAGAAGTATTCTTCTTCCTCGGATTCTTCTGAGCCTTCTACTTCTCCAGCCTAAACCCAACCCCAGAAATCGGACAACTATGACCACCAAAAGGAATCACCCCCCTAAACCCATTTGCAGTCCCACTGCTCAACACCATAGTACTATTAGCCTCTGGAGTCTCCGTAACGTGAGCTCACCACTCAATAATAGAGGGATCACGAAAAAACACAATCAGTGCACTATCAATAACAATCCTACTAGGAATTTACTTCACCGCCCTACAGGCAATAGAATATAAAGAAGCACCCTTCACAATCGCCGACGGAGCCTACGGATCAACCTTCTTCGTAGCCACAGGATTCCACGGATTACACGTAATCATCGGCACAACCTTTCTCACAGTCTGCCTACTACGACAAACACTATTTCACTTCACAACCACCCACCACTTCGGCTTCGAAGCAGCCGCCTGATATTGACACTTCGTAGACATGGTATGAATTTTCCTATTCGCATCAATCTACTGATGAGGCTCCTACTCTTCTAGTATAAACAATACGGATGGCCTCCAACCATCAAATCTTAAACTACAAACCCTTAAGGAAGAGCAATAAGCCTAATCACAACAATCGCCACAGCAACACTTATCCCAACAGCCATAATCGTCATCGCACACCTACTGCCACAAACCAACCCAAACCTAGAAAAACTATCACCTTACGAATGCGGATTCAACCCAACCCAAAGCACCCGACTACCATTCTCGCTCCAATTTTTTCTCGTGGCCGTATTCTTCCTCCTATTCGACCTGGAAATCGCTCTACTATTACCAATCCCATGAGCACTAAACACCGACCCAACAACAACCATAGCACTGACAGCAACAATAATCACACTACTTGCAATCGGACTAGCCCACGAATGAACACAAGGAGCCCTAGAATGATCAAAATCAGGGGCTAGTTTAAACAAAACGGCCAATTTCGAATTGGCAGATTAGGACGCCACCCTAACCCCAGACATGTCACTAATACACTTCATGCTATCAGCAATATTTATAATCACCATAGCAGGAGCGTGTACAAACCAAAACCACCTAATATCCACACTACTATGCATCGAAGGCATAACACTAGTACTATTCGCGTCAATATCAATAATGACATCAGCCCTACACTTCCACACAAGCACCACAATACCAATAATAATACTAACCCTAAACGCCTGCGAAGCAAGCACCGGACTCACCCTGCTAGCAATCATCTCAAAAACACACTCAAACGACCAACTAAAAAACATTAACCTACTACAATGCTAAAAATCATTCTACCAACACTTCTCCTAGCCCCAACAGCAGCACTAGCCAAAAAAAACACCTTATTTATTGCCTTCACCTCCTACTCAATAATTCTAGCTACCATAAGCCTAAAATTACTACACAACCCAATAATACTAAACCACATACACTTAAACAACTACATATTCGTCGACTCAATCTCAGCCCCACTATTAGTCCTATCCTACTGACTACTGCCAATAATAGCACTAGCAAGCCAAAACCACCTAAAAAACGAAGCAACAATCCGCAAACGAATCTTCCTGCTATTACTGGCCCTACTACAAACCTCACTAGCACTATGCCTGACCGCCACAGAACTATTCTTATTCTACATCTCATTCGAAGCAACACTTATCCCAACACTGGCACTGATCACGCGATGAGGATCACAAATAAACCGACTAACAGCAGGGACATACCTCATATTCTACACACTAACAAGCTCACTACCAATACTAATAGCCATCATCACCATCCACAATCAAATAGGACACTCAAACCTAGTACTCATAGCCATACTAAAAACAAGCCCACTACCAACCTACTCAGCAAACCTAACATGATTAGCATTTATAGCAGCCTTCCTAGTAAAAATACCAATGTACGGAGTACACCTATGACTACCAAAAGCACACGTCGAAGCCCCAATCGCAGGATCAATAGTTCTAGCCGCCATGCTGCTAAAACTGGGAGGATACGGAATCATACGAATCGCCCCAACTATTCACCCAACAACTAACCTGTATTATCCACTAATAGCACTATCACTATGAGGATCAATCATAACCGGACTGATTTGCCTTCGACAAACAGACCTAAAATCCCTAATCGCCTACTCCTCAGTTGGCCACATAGCTTCAGTAATCATTGCTACCCTAATACAAACACCATGAAGCACATCAGGAGCAATAATCCTAATAATCGCCCACGGAATTACCTCCTCTATAATATTTTGCCTAGCCCACATAACATACGAACGAACAAACACCCGAATCATAATATCCATACGAGGACTACAAAGCATTTCACCCATAATATCAATATTCTGACTAGCCGCCATCCTAGCCAACATGGCCCTCCCACCAACAATCAACCTAATAGGAGAACTAATAATCATCACCTCAGCGATAAACTGAGCCACCCCAACAATCATTCTGACAGGGACAGCAACCCTAATCACCGCAATCTACTCAATACATCTATTCAAAGCCACACAACAAGGAAAACTACCAAAAGACATATTAATCCACCCCCCTCACACCCGAGAATACCTACTACTAACAATACATCTAGCCGCCACCGCACTCCTAACAATCAACCCCCAACTAATCTCAGGGCCAATCCCATGTCATGGTAGTTTAGAACCAAACCACTAGGTCGTGGCCCTAGCAACAGAAGAACTCATTAAAACCTTCTCCATGACCGAAGGGGCCCAAAGGAGTGCTACTCCTTACACCCGAGACTTGAACCTCGGACCCATCAAACTTTTAAAGGACAGGTAGAACTAGCCATTGGCCTTAGAAGCCAAGCTCCTTGGTGCAACCCCAAGTAAAAGTACACATGGCCATCCTACCCATAACAACAACCATTCTGGCCACAATTGTCCTACTAATCCCAATATTACCAATTAAAAACGAACACCTGGCCCTATCAGCAAAATCTTCAGTAAAAATAGCATTTCTTATTTCACTAGTATACCCAACCATCTCCATAAAAAACACCCCCCAATCAATAACCATCCACCCCACCCTAATAGACATCGGAACATTTTCTATCACAACCTCAATCACAATCAACCAACACTCAACAATATTCCTGCCAGTAGCCACATTAGTAACATGATCAATCATAGAATTCTCCACATGATACATAAATTCCGACCCAAACCTAAAAAAATTCACCAACTACCTAACAACCTTCCTGATCTCAATAATCATCTTAACCACGGCAGGAAGCATACTTCAACTTTTCATTGGCTGAGAGGGAGTAGGCGTAATATCCTTCCTACTGATCAACTGATGATACTCACGAATAAACGCAAACTCAGCAGCCCTCCAAGCCATCATCTACAATCGAATCGGAGACATTGGAATAATTATAGCAATCTCATCCATAGCCACAAGCCAGTCTTCCTGAGACATTGAACAAATCCTAGTCACACAAACCAACAACCAACTACTAACAACAGGACTAATCCTGGCTGCCATAGGAAAATCCGCCCAATTCTTCATACACATATGACTTCCTGCCGCAATGGAAGGCCCAACACCAGTGTCAGCCCTACTACACTCAAGCACAATAGTAATCGCCGGAGTATACCTACTCTCATACCTCCACCCCCTACTACTTCCCCAAAAATACATACTACCAGCCTGCCTCTACCTAGGAGCCACCACCAGCCTATACGCCGCATTATGCGCCCTAACCCAAAACGACATCAAAAAAATTATTGCTTTCTCCACCTCCAGCCAATTAGGACTAATAATAACAGCGATCGGACTAAATCTCCCAAAACTAGCCCTACTACACATCATTACACACGCAGTATTCAAATCAATGCTATTCTTAACAGCCGGATCAATTATCCACAACCTACAAAATGAACAAGACATTCGAAAAATAGGAAACCTCAACACACAAATACCAATCACCTCGTCCTGCCTCACAATCGGAAGCCTAGCACTAATTGGAACCCCATTCCTATCCGGATTCTATTCAAAAGACCCCATCCTAGAAACAATACTCAGCTCACACATCAACGCCTGAGCCCTACTAACAACAATCGCCGCCACAACCATAACCTCATCCTACACAACACGAATAATCCTCCACACCATAACCGCAACTCCACGACAACAAACAACAACCAACATCCACGAAGCCCAAAAAAACCTAACCATACCAATCCTACGACTAGCCATGGCCACAGTCTTCCTAGGAGCTGTAATAACAACAGCCCTTCAAACAGAAACCACACCAAACACAATACCAACCAGCACAAAACTAGCACCAACAATAGCAATACTCCTAGGAGCATATTTTGCCATAGAAGTCGCCAACTCCAACACATCCCTTAAGCTACAAAACAAAAACACAACCTACAACTTCCTAAACCAACTAGCCTTCTACAATACCACCCACCGATCAATCCCAAAAACAACCCTAAAATTCAGTCAAACTGTAGCAACCCAACTAACTGACCTATTCTGACTAGAAAAAGTGGGTCCAAAACTAACAAGCACAATCAACACAAAACTATCAAAAACAGTATCAGCCCAAAACGGACTCATCAAGAACTATCTAACAACAACACTACTAACAACACTCCTAGCACTACTATATCTATCAACTCTGCCACTAACAGCCCCAAGAAACAAGCCACGAACCAAGTCCAAAACTACAAACAAAGTCAACAACAACCCTAAAACAACAATAATCAACATAGCACCCCCTCAAGAATACAATGAAACAACCCCAACCAACCCAACATCCACAGAATACGCATCCCAAACACACAAACTTGGCCAAACACTAAACCCCAACAAATCAAAACCACAATCAACACCCAAAAACCAATAAAAAACACAAACACCCACAAAATACAACAAAACAGACACACCTGCACCTAAATTAAACCACCCAGAAGGATATAAATCTGAAGAAAGAGCAACCGAATAAGCAAACACAACCAGCATCCCACCTAAATAAATTAAAAACAAAACCAAAGCCAAAAAAGACTGCCCAAACCCCAACAAAACCCCACACACAAAACCAGAAGATACCATCAATGCCCCTGCCCCGAAATTAGGAGAAGGGTTACAAGCCAAAGCAACAAGACCAACAAATGCCCCCAAAAAGGACAACAAAACAAAATACATCATTTCTATTGGGCCTAACTCACCCAAACCTATTGACTCGAAAAATCAACGTTGTTATTCAACTATAGAAACCCTTACGGAGCGTGAAAATCACCCGAAAAACCCACCCGATCTTAAAACCAATCAACAACTCCCTCATCGACCTGCCAACCCCCCCCAACATCTCAATATGATGAAACTTCGGGTCACTACTTGGACTATCATTACTAATCCAAATCACCACAGGCCTATTCCTAGCAATACACTACACAGCAAACATTGACACCGCATTTTCTTCAGTCGCCCATATCTGTCGAGACGTTAACTTCGGGTGACTGATCCGAAACATGCATGCAAATGGGGCCTCCATATTCTTCATTTGTCTCTACCTGCACATCGGACGAGGTCTATACTACAGCTCATACCTGTACAAAGAAACATGAAACATCGGAATTATCCTACTATTTCTAACCATAGCAACAGCATTCCTCGGATACGTACTACCGTGAGGACAAATATCATTCTGAGGAGCAACCGTCATCACAAACCTACTATCAGCAGCCCCATACATCGGAGACACACTAGTCCAATGAACCTGAGGCGGATTCTCCGTAAACAAACCAACACTCACCCGATTCTTTACATTCCATTTTACCTTACCGTTCATCATCACAGGAATAACCATCATCCACCTACTATTCCTACACGAAACAGGATCAAACAACCCAACCGGACTACCATCAAACATAGACAAAGTACCATTCCACCCATACTTTTCATACAAAGACATACTAGGAATCATCATAGCCTCCTCACTGCTCGTCACAACAGCTACACTAACACCAAATCTCCTAACTGACCCAGAAAACTTCGCCCCAGCAAACCCACTATCAACCCCCCCCCACATCAAACCAGAATGGTATTTCCTATTTGCCTATGCCATCCTACGATCAGTCCCAAACAAACTAGGAGGAGTACTAGCACTCACAGCATCAATCCTAATTCTAATCATTATACCAATCACCCACACATCCAAACAACGAGGCCTAGCATTCCGACCAATCTCTCAACTACTATTCTGAACCCTAACAACAAACATCATAATCCTAACATGAATCGGAAGCCAACCAGCAGAACACCCGTTCATTCAAATCGGACAAACAGCATCAACACTCTATTTCCTAACACTAGCAATCGCCATACCACTCATCGCTGCCCTGGAAAACAAACTATTCAACCACCACTAAAGGGGCCCCAGTAGCTTAAAACAAAAGCATTGGTCTTGTATGCCAAAGAAGGAACAACTTTCCCCGGGGCAAACTCAAAAGGAAGGGGACCACCCTCATCTCTAGCCCCCAAAGCCAGAATTTTACAAAATTAAAACTACCTTTTGAACCAAGCACAAACCCTCCTGTTTCCGCCACAACAGGCCACAAATAGTCCTACACAACTACTTTATTCCTGTTTCTGCCACAACTACGTACCCCACCCGGTTTCCTGCTTCCGCCACAGCGAACTACAAAAAGTTAATATGCAAACGAATTTCATTCCTGTATATGCCAAAAATTAATGCTTCCTGCCCCCCCCCCTTCCCCCCCCCCGCTATGTATATCGTGCATAAACTTCTTGTCCCCATGGATATTATTGTAATACATATAGTCCTTACAGTACATATTAAGCCGTTACACAACATTGCTCAAATACATATTATGTCATGCTAGATCCAAAGTCTCCAGTGATAGATCTTACCCCTAAGAGATCACCATCTAGGATGTCCTAAGGCTTACAGTCACTAGCTTCAAGCTCATGAACTCAGGTTGCACCTAATATTGTCTTTTCCAAGGCCTCTGGTCTGAATCTCAGGCACCTTCCATGTTGACGGGCATACGTTTATCTTTCCAAGGCCTGTGGTGGAATGAGGTGTGCTACATCTCACCCGTGACCTGGGCATAACTTGGCCCTACCGGCATTAAGGGATTTTTTTCTGGTCTACTTTCACACCCCATTGCAAGTGGAGCTCTACCCATACCATTCACCTAGTCCATCCTATTAACATTCGTGACCCACGCAACTATCAATGAGGGCAATCTTTTAATGCTCGTAAGACATAGGAATTTCAAACAATTCCGTAAAAATACGGAATTGACTCTACAACGTACTGTAAACAGCACGTCTAAACAAAACAAGATGTCCAATCAACCAAAAAACCGGACAACTAACCAACCACCACAAGCCAATCACACCCTGTGGCCAGGACTTCAAACAAAATACATTCATGCCCACAAAAAATACCGCAAAAAACCCGACACAGAATAATAAACAATATTAACATTAATATCAATATATGCATTTATATATTATATATATAATATATATATATAAT